ATATAATTGAAATTGAGAGGGATTTTTTGATTGAAAAGAATCAATACTGATTAGTTATGTATCCATTTTTTTTCTTATGTAATTATGGAAATAAACCCAATTTTAGATTCAAAACCAAGAATCATTCAGGAATTCACAGCCGATAGTTCCATAGTTAATGGTTCCAATTTATCTTGAATTAAATATAAACATTAAGGGGTAGATTTTCATCTATTTTGTATCGTTTTGGCGGCATGGCCGAGTGGTAAGGCGGGGGACTGCAAATCCTTTTTCCCCAGTTCAAATCCGGGTGTCGCCTGATCAACAAACGAAAGATTAGAGTAGTGGAAGGGAATCGGTAAGTCTTGATAACCCTTCCACTACTAACGTAGTGTCTACTAATTATGCTTTGAATTAGTAATTTAGATTGGATAGCCGGACGGGGAATCTAATTGGTTAGTAATTTAATTGGGTGGAAGATACTTTGTATACAGACTCACGAGAGTCTCTGAATGCTCAAGCATTCAATCAATATTAGATTGAAGTTTTTTTTATATATCCTAATTTTTTTATTTTAAAAGGTGCAAAAATAAAGATTTTATTTTTGGTAACCCTAGTAAAGAATGGGCTATTTTATGATTGTTTCAAAGAAACAAGCAGGAGAGAGTAAGGATTAGATCAAATGGGAAATCGAGGTATGTGATGGATAGCAATCTTATCTTGTCTTACTTCCATATTAAGAAGCCTTTTACTTATAAAGGACAAAAAAAGAAACACTAGGTTGGATTATCCTACATGTTCTATTAATAACATTACCTTGACTCTTCTAAGAGTGTAACTTCTTGTTGTTAGTTTTCTTGGACTTAATATTTCGAGATTCTATGAGAAATCCTATAAGAACTTGTTGTAAGTGGATTTATTGGATTAGTTCATCAATAGTGTTGGTCCAGAACCGAACCCCCCTTTTTTTTTGACTCTGCACCATTGATTCTACTATTATGAGTGAGCAATAATAGAATAATTCCTTCATATTCATAGAGGTAGGGGACACAATTTACATGGATATAGTAAGTCTCGCTTGGGCTGCTTTAATGGTAGTCTTTACATTTTCCCTTTCACTCGTAGTATGGGGAAGAAGTGGACTTTAAGTCTAAGGATACTACGAAATTGAGTTAGCACTTTTTATTATTGAATTTTTATTATTGAATAAATAATAATGAAATTAATATTATTCATCTTGGATTCCAGTGGAGTAATGTATTAGATAAATAATACCCCTTCAATCAAAGTCAAAGAGATAGTTGACGGATTCCCATCCAATGTTCGTATTTAGATTAGAAGAGGAATACAGATGATAGGAAATTTCTTTCAACAAAATTCTTCCGAAACTTTCGATTTCGATGAACCCGCTCTTACCAGAATTCTGGATAGACAATGAGGAAGAACGGATCCTTTTTTTTTTTCAAATTGATTGTAATCAATACTAATCAAATAGATGAAGCAAATAAATAGAATTGAAGTGCTATGCTATGTGCATTACATTACATATATGTATATGTAATTGATATCTACATTTATGATGGATGAATATACATATTTGATTTTAGATTGATCTATATTTAAGTCTCTATCTTTATAGAATACACCTTAATATATATTAAATAATATAATACTAATCAAATTAATAGTATGGTAGAAAGAGTTATATATTTCTTTCTACCATACTATCGGATCTCATAGAATACTGCGGATCCCAGCCCCATCATTTCATTTAAAACGCAAAATTAAAATCCTTTATTTTGATTTTATTTCTTTAATCATTGATAAGAACTACGAAGTCAAGTTTCATTCAAATTAATTATTTTGACTCACTGTTTTTACATATATGATAAGTAAAAAAGCAGTAGGAATTAGAATGAACAGTGCAGTAGCAATAAATGCAAGAATATTTACTTCCATAATCTCTTCGTTTTTTTTTTACTTCACAATAACTCGGGATTTAATCCCATAGAGCCCCATAGAGATGAGAAATCTTTCACCTGTAAATTCAAATGGGATGAATTACATCTCGATGATATAAAATCAGCTCAATATCATGAATAACAATACAATATCGGAGCTATCAAATGGATTCATTGTCGAGAATTGAATAGTATAACTATAGGAAGATCCTTTATCCATTATCCATACCGAACCAAATCAAAAATTTTATTTATAATCCACTCTTAAATTCCCGTATTTTGAATTTTTTCCCATTCTTTGCTATAACCTACTGCCTTTCAGGTACAACCATCTAATGAAGTATCATCTAACCGCGTTTCCACTTCCCTTGGTTGCAAATCCCCCAAAACCATCGAAGTGAAATGGAAATAAGGACGGAGTGAAGTTCGAAACTTCGTTTTTTTAATGCTCTAATTGTCTTGGAAGACAAAAGAAGTGTAATAAAGATGAGTCCCATTATAAATGATATAATATTCCATCAAATGTACTTTCTTCAATGATATAAATTGTGTCAAATTAA